AAAAAGATTATCAAAGAATAGAGATTATGAACTTCATTCTCATTATTATTAGAATGATATTTATATCTTTTTTCATCCAAAAAATCATCTTTTTTATACAAATACAATACATAGGTCGTCGATTCGGCAGTGGACAAAAAAGGGGGGAAGATACCCATCTTTCCAGTTAATGGTTCAAAGAATTTTATCCATATGAGTGTTCTACATCGGATAAATTCCCAATTCTTCCTTTTTTCTTTTTATCATTTTTAAACCTTTTTGGTACTAACGTAGCGGTAGAAAGAGTACCATGTTATGCTGTGCCTGGACTTCAAACAATTTATCTTTAACCATGTAAAAGACCTCAACATTATTGGTTGATAGAGAAGAGAATCAAAGTTCATTTACCAATTAGTTACGAAATGCTATGGTTCTTACATATGATTTCTGAATGAAATCCAATTCCGAAGTAATTCGTCGAGATTGTGCACCCTTTGTTCCTATTTCTGCTATAAAAAATAATAGAAAGAAAGTGCAGCCGGTGAAATCCAACCTATTCTTGAAATACACAACTCGCACACACTCCCTTTCCAAAAAAAATCAATACACCCAGCACTACGCTTAGATTTATTGGATTTGTTGCTAAAATATCGGTATTAAATTCGAAACTCCCAGCGGATGGCCAGTGCCCCACGGAAACAAAAGAATCGGTTCTATTTTTCATATGCTCTCCCTTTATAGATAGGACTAACAAAGAACAGAGTTCTTTTTGTATCACTCCGCTTATTATTCTTAATCTTAATGGAATTTGAGAATTCTCAAATTTATTAGTTATGGTTATGTTTTTATTCTTCTTTTTTTTTTTTACATTTTTATTCTACTTAAACATTAAACAAAAGGATTTGCAAATAAAAGAGCTAATGCCACGACCAGTCCATAAATGGTTAAAGCTTCCATAAAAGCCAGACTCAGCAATAAAGTACCTCGTATTTTACCCTCTGCTTCTGGTTGTCTCGCAATACCTTCTACGGCTTGGCCCGCAGCAGTTCCTTGACCAACCCCAGGTCCGATAGAAGCAAGCCCTACAGCCAATCCAGCAGCAATAACGGAAGCAGCAGAAATAAGTGGATTCATGGTAAGTTCCTCGCACCAAAAAAAGAAATGATTAATGATACAACCAACCAATGAATTAGTACTTAATCTACTTCTTTTTCTACTTCTCAGGTCGAAGTAACTAAAAGCTCCAAATGGAATTCAGAATATTACTGAATTGTCAGAACTACTTCGAGATATCGTTTTTCCTTTCTACCTTATGACCTTATGTAAATAGATATGTATATAGTTTTAGTAATTGCATTTCCTTGTTTATAAACTATTCTATTATTTCTCTTTCATTCAATTCACAATCACAGACAAAATAGAAAAAGGACTGATATGGGAATCCATATAAATGCAGTGGACTAGAAAAAAAAGAGATAGGGGTCATTACTATCTAACTAGTAAATAGCATAGAATTTTATTCTTCCATAACGTAAATCACCTGCACTTTTTATTCTATACATATATGTAGTAGGATCCCCAACCCTTCTTTCTTTCTTGATATATACATTTTTATATCTATACATATATGTAGTAGGATCCCCAACCCTTCTTTCTTTCTTGATATATACATACATGTAGCTATTTGCATTTTATTCTACAACTCAGTGGATTATATGGAACCCCCCGCATTGCTTGATTTGGGATAAGCTTCAAAAAAGACTAGACTATTTCAAAAGTTAGTCAATGATGACCCTCCATGGATTCACCTATATAAGCCGCAGCCAAAGTTGCAAAAATAAGAGCTTGAATACCGCTTGTAAATAATCCAAGAAACATGACAGGTATAGGAACTACTGAAGGCACTAAAGAAACAAGAACAACAACCACTAATTCATCAGCCAATATATTCCCAAAAAGTCGAAAACTAAGAGATAAAGGTTTGGTGAAATCTTCTAGAATATTAATTGGTAAAAGTATTGGAGTTGGTTGAATGTATTTCCCGAAATATCCCAATCCTTTTTTACTAAGACCCGCATAGAAATATGCCACTGACGTGGGTAAAGCTAAAGCAACAGTAGTATTTATATCATTCGTGGGCGCAGCTAACTCTCCATGAGGTAACTTTATGATTTTCCAAGGTAAAAGAGCGCCTGACCAGTTAGAAACAAAAATAAATAGGAACATCGTTCCTATAAAAGGAACCCAAGGACCATACTCCTCTCCAATCTGAGTTTTGCTCAAGTCTTGAATAAATTCAAGGACATATTCGAAGAAATTCTGACCGTCGGTCGGAATGGTTTGTGGATTCCGAACAGCTATGATGACTGAACCTAATAAGATAGCAATTACAACCCAAGAAGTGATAAGTACTTGGGCATGAATTTGTAAACCTCCTATTTGCCAATATAAATGTTGGCCTACTTCTACACCTGATATATCATATAACCCTTTGAGTGTTTTAATGGAACATGGTATAACATTCATATTGTCCTCTAACAGAAATCGAACTTCAAAAAAGTAATTATTTAGAAATCAACCATTAAAAAAAATACCAATCATTTTCTCTTTTCAATATTATTTGATAGTCAAAACATAGTTCAAACTCCAAAAGATGCAAACCAAAATAGTAACAATCAAAGAGAGTTCACCAAAAACAAACTAATCTTCTTCTTTATTCTTCTTAATGATAAGAGTAATGATAAGATAATCAACCATTTTTTATATAACTGGAACGGCCCTCACAAATTGCAGATACTAATTTGGTAAGAATCAATCGAATCGAAGCTATAGCATCATCGTTGGCCGGAATAGAAATATCTGCAAGATCTGGGTCACAATTTGTATCAATTAAACAAATCGTCGGAATACCCAAAATGGAACATTCTCGAAGAACCGTATATTCTTCTTGCTGATCAACGATAATTACAATATCGGGCAATCCCGTCATATATTTGATCCCACCCAGATATGCTTGCAAGGTAGATAAATTTCTCTTCAACATTGCTGCATCTCCTTTGGGGAGACGATTGAATTTCCCCATCTTTTGTTCTGTTCTTAAGTCCCTGAACTTCTGAAGTCTTGTTTCTGTAGTATACCAATTCGTTAACATACCACCAAGCCTTTTTTTATTAACATAATGACATCGAGCCCTTATTGCTGCTGATGCTACTAAATCCGCTGCTTTCTTTTTGGTGCCAACGATTAAGAATTTTTTTCCCCTACTTGCTGCATCAAAAACTAAATCGCAAGCTTCTGATAAAAAACGAGCAGTTATAGTAAGATTTGTAATATGAATACCCTTACGCTTTGCAGAGATGTAAGGAGCCATTCTAGGATTCCATTTATTAGTACCATGACCAAAATGAACTCCTGCTTCCATCATTTCTTCCAAATTGATGTTCCAATATCGTCTTCCCATTTTCCCACACTTTCTCTTTTTCTTTTTTTTTTTTCAAAGAGATTCAGTACCCTATGAAATAAATAATTGTTCCGACGGAACCTTCTACCAGGATTGACCATTGATCTACGACCCAAACCATGAATTTCATTCTTTATTTTTTATTTCATTGATTACGAAATACATAATTGGACCGGAGAGTTAAAGTAAAAAGAATGAACCTCTTGTTAAGAATTAGTAAATTACATTACGTAAATGATTGGTCTGATGTCTCATGGAAAGTGTTTGGGGCACAAGAACAAAATAATTCTCTATGGTATAACAAAATATCTCTCATTTCCAACTCGAATAGATCCTTCCTTTTAATTTTCAAATGAATGTTTTTGTCTTGCTTTGAACGATGTACTAATTTGTTGAATCCGGTACCAACCGGTATAATCCCCCCCAGAACAACGTTCTCTTTCAGGCCTTTCAACCAATCAATACGACCTCGTAGAGCAGCTTTTGCTAAAACTCGAGCAGTTTCTTGAAAACTCGCTTCGGATATGAAACTTTGAGTATTCAGAGATGACTTCGTTATTCCCAATAAGATTGCCCGATAACAGATCGCTTCGTCCAAAACGCGCCCTGCTCGCTCTGCTCGCAACAATCCAATAAATTCCCCAGGTAAAAAAACATTAGACATTCCATCTTCTGAAACCAAAACTCTTGATGTTACTTGACGTACAATAATCTCTATATGTCTATTATGGATCTGTACCCCTTGGGATCGATAAACCTTTTGGATCTTATTAACCAAAGAGATACGACTTTGGGCTATGGTTAGTTCAGCTCCAATCAAGAATCCCCAAGGGATCCCAAGAATCCTTCGGATACGTTCGTCCCAACCTTCAACTCTTCTTTCGAGGTTCATCGATATTGAATCAATTGAACGAACTTCTAAGATTTGTTCCACTTTTGGAAGACCTTGCGTTATGTCACCAGATCTCGATTTTTCATATATAAATGTAATTAATGTGTCTCCTTCAGAAAAGATTTCTCCATAATGGCCATGGACAGTTGCTCCTGGAGTGACCAAATAGGGCTTAGATGATCTTATAACTAAAGAGTCAACATGAACAATGAAAATTTGACCAGATTTTTTTATGCGTAATCCATATTTCAATAGACATGCATTTTCACAAAGGAATTGTCCAAGGCTAATTATTGTCCATGCCTCTTCACAAGAATCGTGATGGAGAAAACACCAATTCAAATGGAATGAATTCCAAATGATGTTACTGCATGGATCGGGATTATAAATCCTACTATTTTCATCTAGGAAACAGTATTGAAATGGAAGTACTTGAAGCACTTGGAAAGTCTGTTGAAAATTTTCAAGTAAAAAATATTTCTTTAAAAAGACTTGATTATAAGTTCTTAAATAGTAAGATGAACGAAGATTTACTATTTTAGGCACAATAGTACCTAAAGGACCCAACAAATCCCTAATTGGAGTCATGGGATCCGATCCTTTTGTCGCATTATTATATCTCGAAGTATTGAAGGGACCAATTCGAGAGCAATTGGATGATGACAAAAT